TATAGTTTGAATAATCACATTAATAGTTGCATTGATAGTTATCTTCGTTCTCAAATCAGTATTGATAGTTACATTTATAATTCCATTTGTAGTGAGAGTTTAAGCGGTCGTGACAGTGAGAGTTCGAGTATAAGAACTAGCGTTAATCGCAGTTATTTCAATATAAGAACAAGAGGATCTATTGATTTGCAGAGAAATCCAAAATATGGATATTTGTGGGTTCAATGCGAAAAGTGTTATGAATTGAATTATCAGAAAGTTTTTAGTTCACAACTGCATATTTGTGAACATTGTGGACATTATTTGAAAATGAGTAGTTCAGATAGAATCGAACTTTCGATTGATCCGGGCACTTGGGATCCTATGGATGAAGACATGATCTCTATGGACCCTATCAAATTTCATTCTGACGGGAACCTTTATAGAGATCAGATCGATTCTTTTCAAAGAAAGACAGGTTTAACTGAGGCTGTTCAAACAGGCATAGGTCAACTAAATGGTATTCCCGTAGCCATTGGGGTTATGGATTTTCATTTCATGGGAGGTAGTATGGGAACCGTAGTAGGCGAGAAAATCACCCGTTTGCTTGAGTGTGCTACTACTAGATCTCTCCCAGTTATTGTGGTGTGTGCTTCTGGAGGAGCACGCATGCAAGAAGGAAGTTTGAGCTTGATGCAAATGGCTAAAGTATCTTCCGCTTTATATAATTATCAATATAATTATCAATCAAATAAAAAGTTATTCTATGTATCAATCCTTACCTCTCCTACAACCGGTGGAGTGACAGCCAGCTTTGGTATGTTGGGAGATATCATTATTGCCGAACCCAATGCCCACATTGCGTTTGCGGGTAAAAGAGTAATTGAACAAACATTGAAGAAGACAGTACCCGACGATTTTCAATCGTCTGAGTATTTATTCCATAAGGGCTTATTGGATCTAATCGTACCACGTAATCCTTTAAAAGGTGTTCCAAGTGAGTTATTTCAGCTCCACGGGTTCTTTCCCTTGAATCAAATAAACAAATAAAAATAGAGCACTAGGTTTAGTTATTTGTAGCGAACAAGTATTTAGTTCATCTGAATCGAAATAACAAGAACGGGGTTTTCTGTTCTCACATAAGTTCTAATTGTAGTAAGAATCAGAAGTTTTAGATAATGACACCTTTTTTCCTCCAGATTTTTTTATCCTACCTCGCTCTATTCCTGATTAGTAATCAGGAACCCTCTATCAACAGGATAAAATAGTTGATTCTTCGTTCCGCGTAATTAGGGAAATAAAAAAAATTTCGTGTTCCCTTCATACGTATCAGATGTTATAATTAAGAGATAGAAGTCTTGCATATTTCTATACCTCCCGAGAGCCCTCTATTTTTGACTATGAATCTCTGTTGGATCGAATTCTAACGAATCTTTCAGGAACTCGTAAGAAACTCTTTCTTAGAAGATAGGGGCGGGGGAACAAGAATAATAATAATAAAGTGTATTATCATACATCTAGTTCGTGGAGAAAGATGAATAGGTACACTCATTTAGTTCTACATTCCTTGCACTTATAATATACTTATAATAGATATACTTATCATAGATATCTTTATAACAGGTAGAAATATTAAATTGAGGCACCCATTCTATGACAGATCTTAACTTACCCTCTATTTTTGTGCCTTTAGTAGGCCTATTATTTCCGGCAATTGCAATGGCTTCTTTATCTCTTCATGTTCAAAAAAACAAGATTGTCTAGATCTGATGGGACCCAATCTCATCAATTTCTTTCAAACCTTGGATCGTAATACGGATATCCATTTAGTGGAAATGGTACGACATATGGCTGCCTCCGAACACAAATGAAGGGGCTGTTATACATGTGGATACAAGAGATATGGATAAATGCATGTGTATGTGGATATAGCTGTTTTAAAATGGATCGGATATCTGGAATCAAAATGTATATATATATGTAGATATATCCAGACATAGTGGGATCATATGAAGGGGATCTTTTTGATTTTATATCTAACCAATTCGGTTAATTACTCCTGATGGTTTACAGTGCTAGTTGATGAGAGTGACTTTGGGAGCAAAAAAGTCAAATGGATTTGGGTTATTCTCTCAATTCCAATAGAATGCAACTGGATCTAGTATGAACTGGCGATCAGAACGTATATGGATAGAACTGATAAGGGGTTCTCGAAAAACAAGTAATTTCTGCTGGGCATGTATCCTTTTTTTAGGGTCAATAGGCTTCTTATTGGTTGGAATTTCTAGTTATCTTGGTCGGAATCTGATATCCTTATTCCCATCTCAGCAAATCCTTTTTTTTCCACAAGGTATCGTGATGTGTTTCTATGGTATCGCAGGTCTGTTCATTAGCTCCTATTTGTGGTGCACAATTTCGTGGAATGTAGGTAGTGGTTATGACAGATTCGATCGAAAAGAAGGAATAGTGTGCATTTTTCGTTGGGGATTTCCTGGAATAAATCGCCGCATCTTCCTTCGATTCCGTATGAGAGATATCCAGTCGATCAGAATGGAAGTTAAAGAGGGTCTTTATCCTCGCCGTGTCCTTTATATGGAAATCAGAGGCCGGGGAGACATTCCCTTGACTCGTACTGATGAGAATTTAAGTCCATTAGAAATGGAACAAAAAGCTGCTGAATGGGCCTATTTCTTGCGCGTACCAATTGAAGTATTTTGAAACGAATCGAGCGAGGAATGAATGCTTTCTCCGCATGAGGGAGGGAACCGGAACCCTGTAATCCTCTTTTTCATAAAATTTGGAAGAGAGTTTATATTCATCTTTTTTCCGAACGCTCGTTCGAGCAAAACTTGTTAGATTCTATTTCCCCCGTTCCATTGCATTGGAAATACTGCCGCGGCCCATAGAATAGAGCGCGCGGACGTATACGGAACAAGCATAATAAGAAGCCATTTTTGTTCACCAAAATGATTTTTTATGCGTATGGAACTCAACTCAATTCTTTCATATTCGTAACAAAACAAGTCTAATAAGTATGTATATGTATTCATCACAGATATCAGAACATTTCAAAGTACCTAATTCATATTTTGAGGCCCAATATTTCGAATGGATACGTTAGATACAAATGGATCATATCTTGTCAATTCTCTCTCTTTTGTGAATTGATCTTTCTTTTTATCCTCTCTTTTGTTCCTTGATGACTAAATGATTGGATCTCTCATAACCATCCAACTTATTTCCCGTTTCGCCAGTCATTTCATTTCGGATTTCATCATACGTATTTTTCAGAGATATTCCCTCTCCTGGGCTGTGGGTAATCAGTGAAACATTTCGAAATAATTGATTGAGCCAAGGGGAGCTCTTCCGTCTCGAAATATGAATAATATTCATGTTTGTTACTTCAAGCGGTTCTTTCGGGCATTCGTTGAATGCAACAAATGAAGATGCAATTGGTCCGAATTTTTCCAATTGAGATAGCTGGAAACAATATTTCATTATCTCTTCATTCGAAATGGACCCTTATTCTATATTGTTTCTAGAGCCAAGGACTAAACAATTACACAATGGGAAATAGATCAATAGGTTCCATACCTTGTTATAGAACTTGTACTTCATAGAAATATCAGACAGAGTCGACGAATCAAGCAGGTTCATTAACAATTCATAGATTGAAAGTGCCAAAAAGGAAAGCATTGACTCCCTTCCCATATCTTGCATCTATAGTATTTCTGCCTTGGGGGATCTCTCTCTCATTTAATAAAAGTCTTGAATCTTGGATTATTAATTGGTGGAATACCAGGCAATCCGAAACTTTTTTGAATGATATTCAAGAGAAGAAGGTTCTAGAAAGATTTATAGAATTAGAAGAACTGTTCCTGTTGGACGAACTGATAAAGGAGTATTCGGAGACACATATACAAAAGATTCGTATAGGAATCTACAAAGAAACGATACAATTGGTCAGAATGCACAATCAAGATCATATCCATATCATTTTGCATTTCTCAACAAATATAATCTGTTTCACTATTCTAAGTGCTTATTCTATTCTGGGTAATGAAGAACTTGTCATTCTTAATTCTTGGGTTCAGGAATTCTTCTATAACCTAAGCGACACAATAAAAGCTTTTTCTATTCTTTTATTAACTGATTTGTGTATTGGATTCCACTCGCCCCATGGTTGGGAACTAATGATTGGTTTGGTCTACAAAGATTTTGGATTTGCTCATAATGAGCAAGTTATATCCGGTCTCGTTTCCACTTTTCCAGTCATTATAGATACAATTTTGAAATATTGGATCTTCCGTTTTTTAAATCGTGTATCTCCTTCACTTGTAGTGATTTATCATTCAATGAATGAATGAAGAACTCATTTCATCTCATATCAATCAAATCATAATGTCACTTCATACATAAACAAAGCATTCAAACCCTTAACCATTCTTTATACTTCCACCCGTCCATCCTATATTCCAGTACAATGACAGAATCGTGGATAGGGAACTATACTAGCTACCTACCTAATTTATTGTAGAAATTTCCGGGATCAATGATTGGACCATGCAAAATAGAAACACCTTTTCTTGGGTAAAGAAACAGATGACTCGAGCAATTTCCGTATTGATCATGATATATGTAATAACTCGGACCTCCATTTCAAATGCATATCCCATTTTTGCGCAGCAGGGTTATGAAAATCCACGAGAAGCCACTGGGCGTATTGTATGTGCCAATTGTCATTTGGCTAATAAGCCCGTGGATATTGAGGTTCCACAAGCTGTGCTTCCCGATACTGTATTTGAAGCAGTTGTTAGAATCCCTTATGATATGCAACTGAAACAGGTTCTTGCTAATGGTAAGAGGGGGGGTTTGAATGTGGGGGCTGTTCTTATTTTACCCGAGGGATTCGAATTAGCTCCCCCTGATCGTATTTCTCCCGAGATGAAAGAAAAGATGGGTAATCTGTCTTTTCAGAATTATCGCCCCACTAAAAGAAATATTCTTGTGATAGGTCCTGT